AATTATCTATAATAATTCGCAAATCCAAATCGGCTAATTGTTCTCTGATAACACCTGCTCCTGTAGAGATTTCCCGATTTCGAAATGTCTCAAAGCCTTGGGTAGTAAAAAAAAGTGGGATGCTGTATTTCCAGGATTGGATTTCATACTCGAATAAACCTCGTAATCGTAAGAAAGTAGGTTTTTTCACTATGGGCCTAGCAAAAGAAAAATTGAGATAGGTTTATATTGGATTCCCCCCTTAAAAATCGGACGTGAAGGTTTCCTCTCATCCGGCTCAAGTAGTTACACCAAATAAGGAAGGGAGTTCTTTTTTTTTTACTTTGTTCGATAAAAAAAAAAAGAAAACCCTACAAAGAACTACTCCTTACTCAAGTTTCCAGCAAGGACCAACCTTTCATTAATTCATTTTTCTTTTGACTTTCACTTTCTGAATGACTTATTTACGACAAAATTGAAATGTGAAATTCTTGAGTAGTCTGCTTCCCTTCAAATGATGAATCCCCCCTTAAAGGAATACTTTTGGACTCATAAGGGATTTACTTGTCTATATATTGTTTCGTTCCATTCGATCTTTTAGGTCCCTACTCACCTCGACGGTTATGTCATGATGTCCCTTGAAGCATATATGCGATAGATAGACTTCTGTAACCATGCCCTATTTGCTTGCTTGAACGGAATCTCTCTCTAAAAGAAATGGAATGGCTAATTCCACGAAAAAATCTTTTTTTTCACGAGGTATAACTAGCAATTCCCATTTATCTGTTACGGGATCGACCATGGATCAACTCCCCTTTCATTTAGAGTATTGAATACACCCATAATTCTGAGCTTCATGTTACTCCTTCCAAGACACATGTCAGAGTCGGGGGCATCCCAATCAGATTGAATGGGATGACAGTTTATTAGTCTGAATCTGTAAAATGCAAATTTCGATCAAATCACACATCGCAGTATACTAGGCCTTCTAATTCCTTAAGGGGCTTATCTAAAAGATTCGCGATATAACTCGGAAGACGTTTCAAATACCACACGTGAGTTACTGGACATGCGAGTTTGATGTATCCCATTTGATATCTTCGTATCCGAGAATCAACAAATTCCACCCCGCATTCTTCACAAAATTTCGGGTCCTCTTTTTCAGCTCCAATCACTCGATAATTTCCACAAGCACAAATTCCACTTTTTATGGGTCCAGAGATTCTTTCACAAAACAATCCATCTTTTTCCGGTTTATTGGTTTTATAATGAAAAGTATAGGGTTTTGTCACCTCTCCAACTATCTCTCCATTGGGTAGGATTTTGTTGGCCCAAGCCTTTATTTGTTGAGGAGACACTGGTCCAATTCGAAGTTGTTGATGTTTATATCGGTCGATCATAGAATAGAAATTCTGATTCATTCAGATCAAACTTCCTTCCTATTAATCTGGAAGTTCTTCTCAGATACAAGGAAATGATTCAGTTCTAGAGCCAAAGATCGTAGTTCTCGAACGAGCAATCGAAAAGATTCTGGAGCATCCTCAGGGTTAGGTACTATTCCTCCAATGATCGTAGCACCAAGTAATTCTTGACGAGCTCTAATATGATCAGATTTATAAGTAAGCATCTCTTGTAAAATATGAGCAACACCAAACCCCTCTAGAGCCCAAACTTCCATTTCCCCTACTCGTTGTCCCCCTTGCTTGGCCCTTCCTCTAAGGGGTTGTTGTGTAACAAGTGCGTAATGTCCACTCGAACGCCCATGGATTTTATCATCAACTTGATGAATTAATTTTAGGATATAGGACTTGCCTATTAGAACAGGTTGTTCAAAAGGATCTCCTGTTCTTCCATCAAATATTCTGCTTTTTCCCGGATATTCGGGTTCAAATACCCATGGATTTTTTGTTTGCTTACTGGCTTCATATAATTCAGAAAAGACTAGTTTTCTTGAAGCCTCTTGCTCATATCTCTCATCAAAAGGTGCTATTCTATAATGTCTCTTTAGCAGATCCCCCGCTAACCCGAGCGAACATTCAAATATCTGCCCCACATTCATTCGTGAGGGTACCCCTAATGGGTTGAAGACCATATCAACAGATGTTCCATCTTGCAAGTAGGGCATATCTTGTCTAGACAAAATTTTAGAAATGATACCTTTATTCCCATGTCTTCCAGCTACTTTATCGCCCACTTTGATTTCACGTTTCTGTGAAATATATACATGAATTCTTTCTGGATTATAACTAGAACCCCCTTTTTTCTGGATCCATCTCACATCAATAACTCGGCCCCTTCCACCTATAGGTAGTTTTAGAGAAGTTTCTTTTGCAGTGGATACCTGAATGCCAAGTATGGCTCGTAATAATCTATCCTCTGGGGCATACGAGGATTCGTTTGCTGCTTGAGGAGTTAATTTACCTACTAAAATATCACCGGATTCTATCCAAGATCCCAGCATCACAATTCCGTTTCTGTCTAAATTTCGGAGTAAATGAGCCTCTAAATGCGGTATTTCCTT